ACTACTAATGTAATAGACTTTTTACTGACCGAATCTTAAATTGATTGAATTCACTTTGATATTTGAATTTAATAGGTAATCCAACTAAATTAGTAGTTTATTTTTATACGGACTCACGAGAGTCTCTGAATGCTCTCGCATTAAATCTAGATTGAATGGATAGTTGGCTTTTGGGATAGAAAAAGTGAAAAAAAAAAATAAGGCAAGTCTCGAAAGAATAGACTACCTCCCAACTCTTTCCCAGAGACAATGGGAGATGAATTAGATCAAATGAAAATAAAAAGATGGTATTCTATCTTTTTATGTCTTAATGAAGGTAAAAAAAAAGAGCAGGCCCACATTCTTTTTATATTTCGATTAGTAACATTCATTTTTGTATGATGTCACTGCTTTTTAAGAAATTAATGGAATGTATTTATTGGATTGATTCATCAATAGTGTTTAATGGGTCATAATTCCCTTTTGACTCTGCGCTATTGATTCCACTATTATTAGTGAGCAATAATGGAATAATTCCGTCATATTTATAGAGATAGGGGACATAATTCATATGGATATAGTAAGTCTCGCCTGGGCTGCTTTAATGGTAGTCTTTACATTTTCCCTTTCACTCGTAGTATGGGGAAGAAGTGGACTCTAGAGGTCAAACTAATTGAGTTTGAGGAATCAAACTGTATCAATTGTTTTAGAGATCGTTTTGCAAAGCGTTTTTAAGGATTTTAAAAATCTTCCTTTCAAAATTTCATTGTCCATTGATTGAATTTTAGCGGAAGAATTTTTTCTATAAATAAGACTTTTTCAATCATAACCAAACCAAAGAGATATTTCAATGATTCCCATATTTGTATTTTGAAAGGAAAAGAAATACAGATAAACAGATAATTGGAAATTGATTCCAACCCAATTCGTCCTAAAATTGATATTTCAACGAATGCCAAATTATAGATAGATAATGAGAAGGGCCGTTTTATTTGTTTCCCTTTTTACTGTTCAAAGAAGAAGTCGTTTTGTATAAATGTATATACACTTTCTACGAGAAAAAAAAAAAGTGGTTGTCTGACGAGATACTATGGAAAATAAGATCTTACCTTGGGAGAGTCACATATTACGTATTTACCGCTTGTATAAAAAAAAATTATGCTTTATCGACTCATTTCATATGATGATTCAACTCAAACGTTAAGTTAAAAATCAAATATAAAGATAATATTGTAAATTGATTTAATCTACATTAACTCTTTTTTTTATTAAAAAAATTATAGAGTACAACTTTATACACTAAAATAAGACAAATAGAGAGTATGGTAGAAAGATTCATCTATTTCTTTCTACCATACTATCAGATCACATGGAATACTGCCAATTTGAGTCTGCTCATTTTCATTTCACACCAAATTGAAACCTTTTTCTTCTTTTTATTTCTTGAACAATTGATAAGAAGTTAGAAGTCAAGTTTTATTCAAAAAAATTAATTATTTTGACTTACTGTTTTTACGTAAATGATAAGGAGAAAAGCAGTAGGAACTAGAATGAAGAGTGCAGTAGCAATAAATGCAAGAATATTTACTTCCATAATCTCATCGTTTTTTTACTTCGCAATAACTCGGGATTTGATCCCATAGAGATGATAAACCTTTTACCTAGAAATTCAATGAATGAATTACCTCATGATGATATCGCAATATCATGAATAACAATATCTGAACTATCAATTCATCGTCGAGAATTGAATAGTATACTATACCATAGGAAGATCTTTTATTCATACCTAATCCAAAATTGGATTCCTGATCGAATCAAGAATTTTTCTATTTATCATTCTGTTCTAATCGTTCTTTTTTATAATCTACCCTACTTTTTTGTAGTATTAGTAGTATTATCAGATAAAGTATCATTTAATCACTGCTCCACTTCCATTACTTAGAAATACCCTAAAAATAGTTAACCCCCCCACAAAAAAAAGAGAAGTGAAATGCAAAAAGAAAGAAGTCAAGTTGTAAACCCCTAATGATCTAATTTTCTTAGAAGATAAAGAAGTGTGATAAAGATAAATTCCAGTAGAAAAGAGCAAATTTTCCATTAATTTACAGTTTGTTCTTTCTTCGAAGTTACCCTAAAAAAAGGAATTCCCTTGGGTAAGATCTTTGATTCATTTTTTTTTCTATCACATTATTCATACTGTAACACATATATCAAGAGCTTAGTATGCAATTTGAATGAAATAATAGAATTTTTCAACTAAAAATTCGTAATTTAATTTAGGTTATACAACATTAGATTAAGAAAGAGAGATAGTTTAATCTGGAAATTCCATCGGGAAGTGCAAGTTTTTTTATTTTGGGTCGTTCAAGAAACTCATTTCATTTGTGTATGTGCTCCCCCAAAATATATGGTACTCTATTCGATATTGGATTACATGAATCGAGAGCAATTGAAAAAAAAAAGATCCCATTCCCTTTGGGAATCAAATATTTATTGGATCCGTCGGGACTGACGGGGC